AGTTGCACGTAAGCCCAAAAGACAGCCTCTTGGGGGGAAAAAGGGTATAAATTTGGTTAAAGATTTTTTTTAATATTAAAAAGATGCATTTTGGATATAATTCCCTATTACTCCAGGGCCCACGAACTTCTGTTTCTGAGGGGTTTACAAAAGTGTTAGAGGTCCCTGGAGTTTAGGGGGGGGGGGGGTTTAACGACTAAAAACTTTAACAAGGTTGGTATAGATTAGGCTTTTAGGAGTAAAAACTCGTACATTATGCTCGTGAGATCACTTATGTGATTCATATGATAAAGTCTTTATATCTCTCAGCAATCTGTGCCAAGGCGGGAGAATATTACCACCTTGTCCGAGGACTTCGACGTGCACTGTGAAATGACCACGAAAAGCTAAAAAAAAGAGAAAAACCCCTAACACCCGTGGAGAGAACGCCCGGCATGGTGGGTTATCTCGCCATCCGGTCGCCACCATTAACTTATGCAAGCGTCAGGAGATGTTAAGGGAAGATGTCAGGTAATGGCCCTGAAATAGGAACCAGATGCCAGGAATAATTCACTATGAGCTACCCCCACAATACTTGCCCCTCACCTTCAATAAACGAATGCATTAAGAAATCACAGGTTGGTCGGTTCTTACTGCATCCTGTAAGTGGGTTGCAGGGGTGCTGGAGACTTGGTATATATCTATTATAAGACAGTTGTGGTAGGTCTTGTGTTAAGGACTGGATAATTCATTGCTAGCCATCCATTGGATGGTTGGTGATAAATAATTGAATTTTGTATATTACTTGTTTGGTTAACATTAATTTATGGTGATAATACATAGAGTGTATTAAAACCATAATGTATGGTTATATGGGGTAATGGTAAAGTACCATAGGTAGTCCTACATCATTACATATATGCGCCTATATATATATATGTAACTATATATATATATGTAAATGGCCGTGCGGGCATTTACATATGTATATATGGTGGTCAAAGGATAGTTTAATAGAAGAACGCTAGCTTTGGGAGTTGGTGGTAAGGGTTAAAATCCCCTTCCTTTGAGCAGTAGGGAGGAATTTAACCTCCGGCCTTCGGATTACAAAACCGACGCTCTGAGACTGAGCTACTAGTGCATTGTCAGCCTAGAACTTTATTTTCTAGGGTTGCCGCAGTTGGCATAGCAATTAAGAAAAGGGAAAAGTAAGACAGGGATGCAATCTGGCCGATAATAATGTAAGGTTCTTCGACTGGCATTCCTCCAATTCAGGTAAGAATTGCCACATTAGCAATGAGTGTTCAGAACAAGAACTGGGTGACAGGCCGGAAGGTCAGGCTTCGTTGCTTAGAGGTGTGGAGGATGGGGACAACCATAAGAACCAGGATAGAGGCCAGGAGGGCTAGAACGCCTCCCAATTTATTAGGGATTGAACGTAAGATTGCATATGCAAACAGGAAATACCATTCGGGCTTAATATGGGGGGGGGTAACTAGGGGGTTCGCTGGGGTGAAATTATCTGGGTCCCCGAGCAGGTTGGGGGCAAATAAGGCGAGGCAGGTCAGTAGAATGATTACGCCTGCGAACCCGAGAAGGTCTTTGTAAGAAAAGTATGGGTGGAAGGAAATTTTGTCCGTGTCAGAGTTTAGGCCGAGGGGGTTATTGGAGCCTGTTTCATGAAGAAATAGAAGGTGAAGCATAGTCATGGCCGCAACAATGAAGGGAAGGAGGAAATGGAAGGCAAAGAAGCGGGTTAAAGTTGCGTTGTCAACTGAAAAGCCCCCCCAGATTCATTGGACAAGAGTGCCACCGACGTAAGGTACGGCTGACAGGAGGTTGGTAATGACCGTAGCCCCTCAGAAGGACATTTGTCCTCATGGAAGGACGTAGCCTACGAAGGCAGTTCCTATAACTAAGAGAAGGAGAACAACCCCAATGTTTCATGTTTCTTTGTAGAGATAGGAGCCGTAATAGAGGCCTCGACCGATGTGCAGATAGATGCAAATGAAAAAGAAAGATGCTCCGTTGGCATGAAGGTTTCGGATAAGTCATCCGTAGTTTACGTCTCGGCAGATATGGGCGACGGAAGAAAAGGCTGTAGCGATATCAGATGTATAGTGTATCGCAAGAAATAGCCCCGTTAGGAGTTGAGAGATTAGACATAGCCCCAGTAAGGATCCAAAATTTCATCAGACTGAAATGTTAGAGGGGGCGGGGAGGTCAACTACTGCGTGGTTGGCGATTTTTAAAAGGGGGTGAGTTTTCCGAAGGCTTGCCATTAAGGTTCCTGTAGTTGAGTAACAACGGTGGTTTTTCAAGCCATGGGGCCGGGTTAGAGTCCCGGGAGGAATTATGTCGTTTTTTATATTCTTGCTATTATTAGGGCTGGTGTTAGGGTTAATTGTAGTCGCTTCTAATCCGTCCCCGTACTTTGCAGCCTTAGGGCTGGTTGTTGCAGCAGGTGTGGGGTGTGGTATCTTGGTTTGACATGGAGGTTCATTTCTGTGTTTTATCTTATTTTTAATTTATTTAGGTGGGATATTAGTAGTATTTGCTTACTGTGCAGCACTTGCTGCAGACTCTCACTGAGATAGTCTTGGAAGTCAGTCTGTTGCCGTGCCAATGTCAATTTATGGGGTGTCAGTGGGGGTGTTTGCAGGAGGGTTTTATGGGGGGTGATACGAGTCATCTTGGTTGACTGTGGAGGAATTTCATGAATTGGCTGTACATCGAGGGGATGCTGCGGGAGTTGCTTTAATGTATATACCAGGTGGGAAAATACTTATAATTGCCGCTTGAACACTTTTATTGACCCTCTTCGTGGTTATGGAGCTGGTTCGGGGGAAGGACCGTGGTGCGCTCCGGTCTATTTAAATGCGAGGAGCAGGACTGCGAGGGTTAGTGTCAGCAGGAAAAGCGTAAGATAGGTTTTAATTATCCCTCGTTGGGTATTACTAACTAGGGTAACAACAGGGATATTTAAGGAAGCAGCGGCTTTTGGGCCTACCTTTTCTAATCATGTTTGATCGATGGACTGGCTTGCAATTGCTTGGCCTAAAACAAGGCTAAGCTTAGGGGCGAGACGGTGCGTGACCGCGGGGAAGAAGCCAAGCATGTTGGAGAAATGATGGGGGGTTAGCCGTGAAGTTGGTTTAAATTGTTTGCTTGTCAAGGAAGCTAGTTCTAGGGCAATGATAAGGCCGAGGATGGTAACAATAAGGGCGGCTAGTTTAAGAAGGGGGGGCATTGTTATAACGGGGGTTTTATAGGGAATAATATTTGAGGTGATGAGAAGGCCTGCAATGATACTTCCTCAGGCTAAACGTTTAATAGGGTTGATGACTGCTGGGTTGTTTTCATTAATAGGGGAGAGTGGGAGGAACCGGGGATGACCTATTGAGACGAAGAAAACTACTCGTAGACTGTAGATGGCTGTAAAAGAGGTGGCTAGGAGGGTTGCGGCTAGGGCCCAGGCGTTGAGGTTTGAGTTGTTTAGGGCTTCGATGATTGCATCTTTGGAGAAGAAGCCTGCCAAGAAGGGGGTGCCGGTGAGGGCGAGGCTGCCGATAGTTAGGCAAGAAGATGTGAAGGGGGTGAGGCGATGTATACCTCCCATTTTTCGAATGTCTTGCTCGTCATTTAGACTATGAATGATTGAGCCTGAGCAAAGGAAAAGCATTGCCTTAAAGAAAGCGTGAGTGCAAATGTGGAGGAAGGCAAGTTGCGGCTGGTTAAGCCCGATTGTTACTATTATTAAGCCCAGCTGGCTTGATGTTGAGAAGGCGACAATTTTTTTGATGTCATTCTGAGTAAGGGCGCAGGTGGCGGTGAAGAGGGTAGTTAGGGCGCCAAGGCAAAGGCAGATTGTTAATGCGGTTTGGTTATTTTCCATGAGGGGGCTCATTCGGATTAGTAGGAAGATCCCCGCAACAACCATTGTGCTAGAGTGAAGTAGGGCAGAGACTGGTGTAGGACCTTCCATTGCAGAAGGGAGTCATGGATGAAGACCAAATTGGGCAGATTTCCCGGTGGCAGCAATAATTAGTCCGATGAGGGGGAATGTTAAGTCGAGGTCTTTTGCAGTTACAAATATCTGCTGTATTTCCCATGAGTTAAGATTTGTGGCTATCCATGCCATGGCAAAGATAAGGCCAATATCCCCTACTCGATTATATAGGACAGCTTGGAGGGCTGCGGTGTTTGCATCTGTCCGACCATATCACCAGCCGATGAGAAGAAAGGATATAATGCCAACTCCTTCTCAGCCGATAAAAAGCTGGAACATATTGTTTGCGGTAACTAGGATGATTATGGCGATGAGGAAAATAAGGAGGTACTTGAAAAATCGGTTTATGTAAGGGTCTGCGTGTATATATCAGGAGGCAAATTCTAGGATGGACCATGTGACGTATAGGGCAATTGGAGTAAAAATGGTTGAGTAGTGGTCAAATTTGAAGCTAATATTGATGTCAAAAACTAGTACGTTAGTCCAGTTTCAGTTGGTAACAATGACTTCGGCCCCTTCGTTAAATAAAAGGAATAGGGGGAGGAGGCTAATAAAGAAAGCTAGCTTCACTGCTGTCTTAACCTTAAGAAGCGCTCAGTTCTCTTTTTGAGGAGCTGGGTGAAGGGTTGTTAGGATTGGATATGAGAGCGTGAAGAAGACCAGAATTAAGCTGGACGTTAACATAAGTGAAGTTGAGAGCATAGCTACTACTTGGATTTGCACCAAGAGTTTTTGGTTCCTAAGACCAATGGATGAGCTGTTATCCTTTAGGAGCAGGGGCGAGTTAGCCCTGGGGTCCAACCAGGGTGCTGAAGATTAGCAGTCTTCAGTGCTAGCAAGCCTATCTCGGTGAATGAGAGGATTTCAACCTCTGTTTTTAGAATCACAATCTAATGTTTTTATTAAACTACATCTACAGATTGTCCACCCTCAAATTAACTCGGGCTTTAAAATAAGAAGTATCAGGGGAAGAAGATGCAAGGTTATTAGAAGGTGTTCTCGGGAATGAGAGGGTTCCAGGGCAGTAATGTGCGCTGGAAGCTGCCCTCGCTGAGTCATGAGGAACATATAGAGAGAGTACCCAGCAGTAATTAGGGTTCCGGCTCCGGTGAGGGCGAGGGTTCATCAGGATCAGTTAAATAGTGAAACGATAATTATCAGCTCTCCTATAAGATTCGGTAGGGGAGGGAGGGCTAGATTAGCTAGGCTTGCAATAAATCATCATGCGGTTATCAGGGGGAGAACCATTTGTAGGCCTCGAGCTAGAACTATTGTTCGGCTGTGTGTCCGTTCATAGTTGGTGTTGGCTAGGCAAAAAAGGGCGGAGGACGTGAGACCGTGGGCAATTATAAGGACGAGTGCTCCGGAGAAGCCCCAGGGGGTTTGGATTAAGATGCCTCCTACGACCAGGCCTATGTGGCTGACAGAGGAATAAGCAATGAGTGACTTTAGGTCTGTTTGTCGTAGGCAAATTGACCCTGTCATGAGTACTCCTCAGAGCGCGAAGATAATAAATGGATAACTCAGTTCCTTAGTTAAAGGTTCAAGAATTACTAGTATTCGTATTATCCCATAGCCCCCCAGCTTTAGTAGGACGGCAGCAAGAATTATTGATCCTGCAACGGGGGCTTCTACGTGGGCCTTCGGGAGCCAAAGATGGACCCCATAGAGGGGCATTTTGACTAAAAAGGCTAGTAGGCAGGCAGCCCATCAGAATTTATCTCCATAAGTGGTAAGCTGCATTGGAGGGGTGTACGCAAGGGTTAACAAAGAAAGGGAGCCCGCACTGTTTTGAAGGAGGAGGAGGGCAACTAGAAGGGGGAGTGAGCCGGCCAAGGTATAGAACAAGAAGTAGGTCCCTGCATTGAGGCGCTCTGCCTGGTTGCCTCAGCGAGTGATGAGAATAAGTGTGGGGATTAGTGTGGCTTCGAATATGACGTAAAACATAATTATCTCAGTGGCCCCAAAAGCCAGAATTAGGAAAAATTGTAGAGATGTAAGGAGTGTGATGTATATGCGTTGCCGGTTGGTTGGTTCGGAGGCGGTGTGATTTTGGCTGGCTAGGAGTATTAGGGGAAGGAGTCAGCAGGTTAGTACTAGAAGGGGGGCGGAGAGGGTGTCTGTGGCCAGGTAAGGACCAAGGGCTGATCAGCCAACTTCCGACAAATTCGTCAGTCAGGTGAGGCTAACTAAAGCAATAATAAGACTGTGGGCTAGCGTTGTTGGTCACAGTCATTTGTGAGGGACTAATCAGGCTGTGGGGATGAGCATAAGGGTGGGAAAAAGGATTTTTAGCATTGTAAGAGATTCAGGGCTTGTATGCGGTCGGAGCCGTGGGTGCGGGCAGTAGCTACAAGGAGGGCAAGGCCTGCGCTTGCCTCGCAAGCTGAAAATGCCAGAAGGAGAAGGGGGGAGGCTGAGAAGCTGACCGAGCTTAATTGGAGGGCTCAAAGTGAGAGGGCAACAAATAAAGACAGTATTATACCTTCCAGGCAGAGGAGGGCAGATAGAAGATGGGTTCGATGAAATGTTAGGCCTGTCAGTCCTAATATGAAAGCAGAAGAAAAGGTAAAGTGAACAGGGGTCATCAGGCTGATCATGGGGTTAAACCATGAAATTTTGAGCCGAAATCAAATGTTATATCTTTTAACTAATCGCCTATTCAGCTCATTCAAGGCCCCCTTGAAGTCATTCGTAGATAAGGCCGAGGGTGAGGAGGACTAGAACAGTAGAAGCCCAGAAGAAGGTGACGAGAGGGGAAGAGAGCTGATCCCCTCAGGGGAGGGGAAGCAGAAGGGCAATTTCTAGGTCAAAAAGGAGGAAAAGAATTGCCACGAGAAAAAAACGGAGGGAAAATGGCAGGCGGGCAGAGCCCAGGGGATCAAAGCCGCACTCGTACGGGGAGAGCTTCTCGTAGTCGGGACTTATTTGGGGGAGCCAGAAGGATACAATAGCTAAGATAACGGAAAGGGTGGCGGTAATAATGAGGATCGTTGTAACCAAGTTCATTATCTATCCTTGGACTTTAACCAAGACCGGGTGATTGGAAGTCACTTATACTAAGGTTGATACTAGATAGATTATGAGCCTCATCAATAGATGGAGATGTAGAGGAAAAGTCATACTACGTCTACGAAATGTCAGTATCAGGCAGCTGCTTCGAATCCAAAGTGGTGCTCAGATGTAAAGTGGTACTGGATTTGGCGAAGAAGGCAGACTGCTAGGAAAGTTGATCCAATAATGACATGCAGACCATGGAAGCCTGTTGCTACGAAAAATGTTGAGCCGTAAACTCCGTCTGCAATGGTGAAGGGTGCTTCAAAATACTCTAACCCTTGGAGAATTGTAAAATAAAAGCCGAGAAGGATGGTTAGGGTGAGGGATTGAATTGCGGGTTTTCGGTCGCCTTCTATAATGCTGTGGTGGGCTCAGGTAACTGTAACCCCTGATGCAAGTAGAACAGCGGTGTTAAGTAGGGGGACTTCGAATGGGTCTAAAGTCGTGATTCCTGTTGGGGGTCAGCATCCCCCTAGGTCCGGGGTGGGTGCAAGACTTGAGTGGTAAAAGGCTCAGAAAAACCCTAAGAAAAAGAAGACCTCGGAGGTAATAAAGAGAATTATCCCGTATCGGAGCCCTTTTTGGACAGGTGGTGTGTGGTGGCCTTGGAATGTCCCTTCTCGGATGATGTCTCGTCATCATTGATATATTGTAAGGAGAAGGAGTATTGTTCCGAGGGTTATCAAAATTATAGAGTTGAAGTGAAATCAAATTGCGGTACCAGAGGTTACGAGCAGGGCGGCAACTGCGCCTGTAAGTGGTCAGGGGCTGGGGTCGACTATGTGGTATGCGTGTGCTTGGTGGGCCATTAGACGTTTTCTTGTAGGTAGAGGCTTAGGAGGAGGACGAAGACGTAAGCTTGAATGATCGCAACAGCTAGCTCTAGAATAGATAGTATTAAGAGAAGAGCGCCTGTAAAAACAGCTGCAATTGGCTGAAGGGAGAGAAGAACAAAGAAGCCGGTGGAGATAAGTTGAATTAAAAGATGTCCGGCGGTTAGGTTTGCTGTAAGTCGGACGCCAAGTGCAATAGGCCGAATTATTAGGCTGATTGTTTCGATGATAATAAGAATTGGGATTAGTAATAGTGGAGTGCCCTCGGGTAGAAGGTGAGCTAAGGAGAGGTTTGGTTGGTTCCGCATCCCAATAAGAACTGTAGCGAGCCAGAGGGGAACTGCAAGGCCTAAGTTGACTGAAAGCTGGGTGGTTGGAGTGAAGGTATAGGGGAGGAGGCCAAGCAAGTTTAAGCTTAGAAGAAAGATTATAAGTGAAGCTAGAATTAAGGCTCACTTGTGGCCTGGGAGGTTAACGGGTAAAAGAAGCTGTCGAGTAAACATGCCAAGAAATCAATTTTGGAGGGTTAATAGGCGGTTGCCTAGTCATCGGAGAGTAGGGGTGGGGAAAAGGACCCAAGGAAGAAGTATAGCAATCGCCATTAGTGGGATTCCTATATAAAGCGGGCTTGAAAATTGGTCAAAAAAGCTTGTTATCATGGTCAGGTTCAGGATTCTGTTTTTGGAGTGTCTGTGCTTTGAAGTGTGGGCTCATTGGGGAAAGTGTGGGCTTCAACTTTTAGGGGCAGAATAATAAGAAAAATGGCTCAAGAAAACACGAGGATATTAAACCAGGGGGCAGGATTGAGTTGCGGCATTTCGCTGAGGGTGGTTGGGAGGCACCATTGTTTAGCTTAAAAGGCTAACGCTTACGCCCTGTTTAGCTTCCCAGCGATGCGTCCTCGAGCATGAGGGAAGATCATTTTTCGAAATACTGTAGGGGGACTGCTTCTACTACAATGGGCATAAAGCTGTGGTTCGCCCCGCAGATCTCAGAGCATTGCCCGTAGAAAACTCCTGGGCGGGCGGCAATAAATGCTGTTTGGTTTAGGCGGCCTGGGACGGCGTCTATTTTTACACCCAGAGATGGGACGGCTCATGAGTGTAGTACATCTTCGGCTGAAACTAAGACTCGAATAGGAGACTCAGCTGGAATGACTATTCGGTGGTCCGCCTCCAGAAGGCGGAATTGTCCCGGGGCGAGGTCGTTTGTGGGTAACATATAAGAGTCGAAGCCCAGGTCTTCATAATCTGTGTATTCATAACTTCAGTATCACTGGTGACCCATGGCTTTAATTGTTAGGTGTGGGTCATTAATTTCATCCATGAGGTAAAGAATGCGTAGTGATGGTAGGGCAATTAAAACTAAAATAAAAGCAGGGAGGATGGTTCAGATTACTTCAATTTCTTGAGAATCTAAAATATACTTATTGGTTAGTTTGGTAGAGACCATGGCTACAATAATGTAAAGCACTAATGTGCTAATTAAAAAAACGATTATTAATGCATGGTCGTGGAAGTGGAGAAGTTCTTCTATAACTGGGGAAGCTGCATCTTGGAATCCTAGCTGTGAGGGATGGGCCATTATTTAGTTAAGGCGCGCGGGGTTCAAACTCACGATTCTGCCTTGACAAAGCAGTGTAATAATCTACTTTACTAGTGCCTTATAAAGAAAGTGACAGAGCGGTTATGTAGCTGGCTTGAAACCAGCCCACGGGGGTTCAATTCCTTCCTTTCTCGGCACTTAACAGTTTTACTTGAACAAATGCTGGTTCTTCGAATGTGTGATATGGGGGAGGACAGCCGTGTAGTCACTCAACATTAGTTGAGGCCATTTCCACTGAGTATACTTCACGTTTGGCGGCGAAGGCTTCTCAAATAATAAATAGGAAGAGAATTACGGCTACGAGAGAAATTAGGGAGCCGATGGATGAAACAGTGTTTCAAAGGGTATATGCGTCGGGGTAGTCTGAGTATCGACGGGGCATTCCAGCCAGCCCAAGGAAATGCTGGGGGAAGAATGTAAGGTTTACTCCTACAAACATAATGCCAAAGTGAACTTTGGTCCATGTGCTGTGGAGGGTATACCCAGAAAATAGGGGGAATCAGTGGACAAAGCCGGCCATAATGGCGAAAACAGCTCCTATTGAGAGGACGTAGTGGAAGTGGGCAACTACATAATAGGTGTCGTGGAGTACGATGTCAAGAGACGAGTTGGCTAAGACAATTCCGGTTAGGCCTCCAACCGTAAACAGGAAGATGAAGCCGATAGCTCATAGTATAGGAGTTTCTCATTTAATAGTTCCCCCGTGCAGGGTTGCTAATCAGCTAAAGACTTTTACGCCAGTTGGAATGGCAATGATTATTGTTGCAGACGTAAAGTAGGCCCGTGTGTCAACATCTATACCAACTGTAAACATGTGGTGGGCTCAGACAATGAACCCCAAGAGACCAATAGCTATCATTGCTCAAACCATTCCTATGTAGCCAAAAGGCTCTTTTTTACCAGAATAGTAGGCTACGATGTGTGAGATCATTCCAAACCCAGGAAGAATAAGAATATATACTTCTGGATGTCCAAAAAATCAAAACAGGTGCTGATAAAGAATTGGGTCCCCTCCTCCGGCTGGGTCGAAGAAGGTGGTGTTTAGATTTCGATCTGTGAGGAGTATCGTAATTCCGGCAGCAAGAACCGGAAGAGATAAAAGGAGCAGGACGGCGGTAATCAGAACGGCCCAAACGAAGAGTGGTGTTTGGTACTGTGAAATAGCCGGGGGTTTCATGTTAATAATTGTAGTGATGAAGTTAATGGCACCAAGAATGGATGAAACTCCAGCCAAATGAAGGGAAAAGATTGTTAAATCAACTGATGCACCTGCGTGGGCGAGATTGCCTGCTAGGGGAGGGTAGACTGTTCATCCAGTCCCAGCCCCGGCTTCAACTCCGGAAGAAGCTAACAGGAGGAGAAATGAGGGGGGAAGCAGTCAGAAGCTTATGTTATTTATTCGAGGGAATGCTATGTCAGGGGCACCAATCATAAGTGGGATTAATCAGTTACCAAACCCACCAATCATGATTGGTATTACTATAAAGAAAATTATTACAAATGCATGTGCTGTAACAATAACATTGTAAATCTGGTCGTCTCCAAGGAGAGCGCCAGGCTGGCTTAGTTCGGCTCGAATGAGCAGGCTTAAGGCAGTTCCTACTATTCCGGCTCAAGCACCAAATACTAGATAAAGGGTGCCGATGTCTTTATGGTTGGTTGAGAAAAATCAGCGTGTGATTGCCACAGGTAAGATGGCTGAGGTTTAAGCGGTGGATTGTAGCCCCATAAACAGAGGTTTAAGTCCTCTTCTTACCAAGCCCTGAGGTGTTTTACATGTTGGATTGCAAATCCAAAGTGGTAGGCTAACCCCTTCCGGGGCTTTCCCCGCCCCCGCCCCTCCCGGCGGGGAAAGTGGTAGGCAGAGGCTTGTTGGTTCGAGCACTTAGCTGTTAACTAAGAATTTGTAGGATCGAGGCCTACCTGTCTAGAAAGGCTTTGGCTTAATTAAAGCGTCTGTTTTGCATGCAGAAGATGTGAGTTAGAGCCTCGCAAGTCTTACAGGGACTAGGAGATTTTAACTCCTACTGACGGCTTTGAAGGCTATTGGTCTCAGTTAACCTAAGTCTCTTATGTAGAAAGAAGTGCGACGACTGCCGGGGTTTGTGGGGAGAAGAAAAATGGCGGCGACTGTAGAGGTCGACAGGAGGAGGGTGAGGTGTGATGTAGGGTGTCGTCATGGGGCTGTTCCAACTAAAGTATTTGGAGAGACGGTAAGAGTTAGTGAGTAGGCGAGGCGAAGGTAGAAGTAAAGACTGAGAAGCGCTGAGAGCGCCGCGAGGGTGGCCAGCGGCATTAGGTCTTGCTTAGTTATTTCTTGGAGGATAAGTCATTTCGACATGAATCCGGTTAATGGGGGAAGGCCGCTGAGAGAGAGCAAAATCAGGGGGGCAAGGGCAGCGATTACGGGGGCTTTCGCTCAGGAGGTGGCGAGGGAGTTGAGATTTGTTGAATTGTTTAGTTTAAATATCAAGATAGCTGAGGAGGTCATAGTAAAATAAATAAGGAGCGCGAGGAGTGCCAAGGCCGGGGAGAACTGCAGCACAAGGGTCACTCAGCCCATGTGGGCAATGGAAGAGTACGCCAGGATCTTACGCAGTTGGGTTTGGTTTAGTCCTCCTCAGCCCCCAACAAGGGTTGATGCAGCTCCTAGAGCCAGCAGAAGGGCGGGGTTGGCAGGTTGGAGTTGCAAGAGCAGGACGAAGGGGGCGAGCTTTTGCCAGGTGGAGAGTATGAGTGCTGTGGTGTAATTAATGCCCTGCATGACTTCAGGAAGTCAAGAGTGTGTTGGAGCGAGCCCTATCTTAAGGGCGAGGGCAAGGGTGGTGAGTGTAACAGGGAGGGGGTGCGCTGTTAGTTGGATGTCCCATTGCCCCGTGAGCCAGGCATTTGTGGTGCTCGCGAACAAGAGCACGGCGGCTGCTGTGGCTTGGGCAATAAAATATTTAGTGGTGGCTTCAATGGCCCGGGGGTGGTGGTGTTGGGCCATAAGCGGAAGAATGGCCAGAGTATTAATCTCAAGGCCTATCCAGGCAAGTAACCAATGGGAGCTTGCAAATGTAATTATTGTTCCTAAGCCTAGCGCAAACAGTAGGGCGGCTAAAACAAAAGGACTCATTAGTAAGGGAAGGGCTTTAACCAACATCTTTGGGGTATGGGCCCAAAAGCTTATTTAGCTGACTTTACTAGGAAGTGGTGTAGTGGAAGCACTGAGAGTTTTGATCTCTCCAGCTGGGGTTCAAATCCCCTCTTTCTAAGGAGTTGGGGGGATTTTAACCCCCATGGTTCACTCTATCAAAGTGGCCCTTTACTTCAGGCACAGCTCCGGGGCTTAGAGGTGTGGCGGAAGTCCCGCGAATGCAATGGGGAGAGAGAGGTGTCAAATAACTAACGCCAGGGTTAGGGGAAGAAAGCTTTTCCAGATTAAGTGCATGAGTTGGTCATACCGAAAGCGGGGGTAAGAGGCTCGCACCCAGAGGAACATAACAGACAACAGCGCAGCTTTGGTTATAAGGTTTACTGCGGTTAATTCGGGGAATGTAGGGATATGGGAGGCGCCCAGAAATAGTGTGACGGAGAGAGTGTTCATGAGGAGAATGTTAGCGTACTCGGCTAGGAAAAATAAGGCGAATGGGCCGCCTGCGTATTCAACGTTAAAGCCAGAAACAAGTTCGGACTCTCCCTCTGTAAGATCAAATGGAGCACGGTTGGTTTCTGCTAGTGTGGAGACGTACCACATAGCGGCCAAGGGTCATGCGGGAACAATCAGTCATACGCTCTCCTGGGCTACGTTAAAAACTTGAAGGGTAAACCCTCCGGCAAAGATAATTGTGGATAGAAGGATAAGCCCGAGGCTTACTTCGTAGGAAATAGTCTGAGCGACGGCCCGCAGGGCTCCAATGAGGGCGTATTTTGAATTAGATGCTCAGCCTGAGCCAAGAATGGAGTAGACTGCAAGGCTGGAAAGAGCTAGGACAAAAAGGATTCCTAGGTTAAGGTCAATGACGGGGTAGGGGAGGGGTATAGGGGCCCACAGGGTCAGGGCTAATGTGAGGGCAAGAATTGGGGCAAGCAAGAAGAGAAGGGGGGAGGACGTTGAGGGCCGTACGGGCTCTTTAATGAATAGTTTTACCCCATCAGCGATGGGTTGAAGAAGGCCGTAGGGTCCAACGATGTTTGGCCCTTTTCGATGCTGCATGTAACCCAAGACTTTTCGTTCAAGGAGGGTTAAAAAAGCGACAGCTAGGAGGACTGGAACAATAAAGGCCAGAGGGTTAACTAGGTGTGTAAACAATACAGACAGCATTATTAAGGAGAGGATTTGAACCCCTGTATAAAGGGCTTAGGTCTTTTGCAGTACCGGGCTCTGCCACCTTAATTAGCCGTTCTCTCAGACGAACGGGGGTGCTCCCTTACCTGCTTTAGTTGTCTTCAGCAGGTGGGGGTAAGGCGTGCCAGGGGCAGGGGCCTTTTCTTTTCGGTCCTTTCGTACTAAAAAAGAACACTTCATAGATAGAAACTGACCTGGATTACTCCGGTCTGAACTCAGATCACGTAGGACTTTAATCGTTGAACAAACGAACCCTTAATAGCGGCTGCACCATTAGGATGTCCTGATCCAACATCGAGGTCGTAAACCCCCTTGTCGATAAGGGCTCTCTAAGAGGATTGCGCTGTTATCCCTAGGGTAACTCGGTCCGTTGATCGGCGTTGCCGGATCTTGTTGGTCAGAAGTTCTGTTTATTAGAGCGGGTGCTCTCGGATTAAGGAACAATAGTGTTCCCGTTCCACATGGGGGTTAAATTTTTCCCCGCGGTCGCCCCAACCAAAAACACTAGAGCAGGGTTCACTCGGTTTATTCCCTTTGTGGCGGGTTGTTTAACGTGAGCTGTTCTGGCGCCTTAAGCTCCATAGGGTCTTCTCGTCTTATGTTTTTATCCCCGCTTCTGCACGGGGAGATCAATTTCATTGACTGGGAGGGAGAGACAGTTAAGCCCTCGTGATGCCATTCATACAGGTCTCCATTTAAAAGACAAGTGATTGCGCTACCTTCGCACGGTCAGAATACCGCGGCCGTTAAACATATAGTCACAGGGCAGGCGGGACCTCTTATTCATTGTTTTGCAAGAGGCGATGTTTTTGGTAAACAGGCGAGGCTTTAAGTGTTTGCCGAGTTCCTTTCTCTCCTTTTAGTCTTTCCCGCTGAGCACACCAGTGTGGGGTTAACGAGCTTGTATTGGATGCTTTTCTAGTTATTTATTTGCATTCCATTTCCCTCTTTGTTTGGGGGCGTTAAGGTCCGGCGGTTGGTCCATTCCGAGGTACACTTGTGCAGGGAGAGAATCTTGTTTTCTCTTATTACTCATATTAGCATTATTTCTTCACTGCTTGCAGTGAATAGTTTGATATAGAAAGGGGGATAAGATTATATTATCGGGATCGATGGAAGGTGGGGTACCTGAGCTTTAACGCTTTCTGAAGGGGTGGCTGCTTTTAGGCCCACCGGGGTACTATTACCTTAGGTTAAGTATGATCTTTACCCTCCTGTGAAGGTTGTGTCCTTTGTCTGAGGGGCTGTACCCCTTCAGACTAACTCTTTTGGTTTCTCAGGGCCGTAGTTGTAGCATAAGGCAAGAGTTGAGGCGAGAAGCCAAAAGGCTGAACTCCTATCCATTTCTCAAACAACCAGCTATCACTAAGTTCGATAGATTTGTCACCTCTACTCAAAGCTCTTCCCACTCTTTTGCCACAGAGACGGGTTTGCCCTATAATAGGCTGTCCTGGAGTAGCTCACTTAGTTTCGGGGGGCCAAACTAAAGGTCTCTTTGCTTGGGGTTACTGGCTAAATCATGATGCAAAAGGTACAAGTACGAATCTTTGCTTTTTTAGGCTTTACTGGGTTGTTTCATTTCTCTTTCAGCGTTCCCTTGCGGTACTTTCTCTGTTGCTCCGTAGTTCCTTTTCTGTCGCCCATACTAAGGGGGAAAAATGATTTGTTTGGTTCTATGCAAGTGCATTAGGGGTTATTGATGAGGGTTTGTTGATTTTTGGGGAAGGGCTAGCTAATGGGCGTCAGAGTAATCTGATTTGCACGGATATCTCCTCAGTGTAAGGGAGGTGCTGTTCTAATTGAGCTATACTCTGGTTTTCCAAGTGCACCTTCCGGTACACTTACCATGTTACGACTTGCCTCCCCTCTGTGATTCTGATGTTTTAGTTAAAGTAAGTTTAGGTCTCGGGGAGAGTGACGGGCGGTGTGTGCGCGCTTAAGAGCCGGTTTCAAAGGAATTCTCTATTTTCTCTTTTACTGCTAAATCCTCCTTCAGGAGCACGTTTTCAGTGCACCATTCGTAGTTCCCTGTCGGTAAGGGAATGTAGCCCATTTCTTCCCCCCCCATTCGCTACACCTCGACCTGACGTGCTGGGTGATGCCAGTTTTGCTTACTATTTGTCCCTCAAAGGGTAAGCTGACGACGGTGGTATATAGGCGGGATTGGCAAGGAGGGGTGAGGTTGAACGGGGAGTATCGGTTCTAGAACAGGCTCCTCTAGGTGGGTCTAAAGCACCGCCAAGTCCTTTGGGTTTTAAGCTGGTGCTCGTAGTCCCCGGGCGGACAGAAAATGTTAAGTACTGTCAATGTTTATGGCTAAGCATAGTGGGGTATCTAATCCCAGTTTGTACCTTAGCTTTCGTGGGTTCAGAAAATATAAAGCTACTTTCGTAATTGAGCTTCTTGCCTTCGGATACGTATAACGGTCTGGAAGGTGTTCGGCTTTAATCTTAAGTTTGCTCTTAACCACCCTTTACGCCGACTTCTGACAACTTGGGCCACCCGTATAACCGCGGTGGCTGGCACGAGTTTTACCGGCCCTCTTAGCTTTAACTGAGTCAAGCTTTCACTTATGTATCAATGTATGTCACTGCTGAGTACCCTTGAGGGTGTGGCTGAGCAAGGCGTCGTGGGCTTGTTTAGTGTGCCTGATACCAGCTCCTTGTTTCCGGGCGGGAACGATAGGGCATTCTCACGGGGGCGCGGATACTTGCATGTGTAAGTTTAGCTAAAGCTGGCAGAAAAGTCAGGACCAAACCTTTGTGCTTGCGGGGCTTTTTAGGGACCATCTTGACAGCTTCAGTGTCATGCTTTAATTAAGCTACGCGAAC